TGGCCAAAAAATGTTAGAATATTAAGTGTCGAGCTGTTTTTTATAAGATTTTGGTAGGGACTTTCGGGTCATCAGCAAATACAAAAAATAAAAGTGGGTGCACATATATATATATATATATATATATAATGCGGCATGTCAATTTGTACCTCAACTCGTTGGCTGATACGTTCTTGAGTCCTTCTTGCTTTAGGGGTTTGACAAGAATAACAGGATTTACTGAGCGTAGGGGGGTAGGGGGGTTTGACGCGCGAAAACCCAAAAGGGGGGCACTATGTAAGGATAAGTTAAGCAAGAGACAAATATGTTATGCACATGAATAAATATAATGTGGTTCTTAAATTATGTCCGAAGTAATTAATATTTATCGTCACATTCAAGGAAAGTGCTCCACCTTAATTAGCATTTGAGCCTGCACTCTGAGATGCAAGATGAGATGAAGAAAAAAAAGAGAACGCTATGCATATAAGAGAAGCTTTGCTAGGTGGGTAATGAGACATATGTACCACACATCTGGCTTAACCAGATGCCAGTATAATTATCCGAAAGTGGAATACTTCAGTTGTACCCCTGAAATAGGAACCAGATGCCAGTAATAGATCACAGTGTGCTACCCCCACGCCGTGCGTCCCTGATTCCATCATGCATGATATGCATTCATGTAAATCATTGGTGGTTTCTTACTACATTAATATGTTTTGATGCGATTTTAGTTGGGTATTTCAAGGAAAGATTTGAGGTCAAATTTTAAGGGATTAATATATTACCCGGGTTAAAGTAGTATTATTTCTGAGTTTTACCATTATGCTTATGTATGTCTTAGAATTTAGTACTTGCTTTATGATTAAGATAATAGGTTGGTGATAATACATAGATGTACTAACACATTGCTGTAGAATTGTACATACGCTATATTATACCATAAGGATGATATATCCTCGGAGAATAGTTTAGTTCAGAACTCTGGCTTTGGGAGCCAGGGGTGGGAGTTAAAATCTCTCTTCTCTGGGTGCTAAGGGGCCGGAGGGGGCCGGGGGCCCGTCTTCAAACCCCCTAGCGCCAATGGGGGCCCTTTAGGCCCCTCCCCCAGCGCCAAAGGGGGCCCTCTGGGCCCCCCCCCCCAGCGCCAGTGGGGGCCCTCTGGGCCCCCCCCAGCGCCAGTGGGGGCCTGAAGGCCCCCCCCCCCGGTGTTGAAGCACCCTGTAAGGCCCCAGGGGGGAATTTAACCCCCGATCTTCGGATTACAAGACCGATGCTTTTAGGCTAAGCTACCAGGGCAGGCTAATTGTAGTGCTTTGTTTTCTACCCATCCTGCCAGTGGTATAAAAACGAGAAATAGTGCAAAGTATAGAGCGGATGCAACTTGTCCAATAATAATAAATGGGTGTTCTACTGGCATGCCTCCAATTCATGTTAAGATGATTATATCTGCAACTAGAGTTCAGAATAAGAATTGGGTGATGGGGCGGAATGTTAGTCCCCGCAGCTTGGATGTGTGAAGTAGGGGTACCACCATTAGTACTAGGATAGAAAATAGTAATGCAAGCACTCCACCTAGTTTATTTGGGATGGACCGGAGGATAGCATAGGCGAACAGAAAATACCATTCTGGTTTAATATGGGGTGGGGTGACTAGGGGGTTGGCGGGGGTGAAGTTTTCTGGGTCACCGAGAAGGTTTGGAGAAAACAGTGCAAGAAGCATAAGTAAGAGGAGCATAATAACGAATCCAAGTAAATCTTTATACGTAAAGTATGGGTGGAAGGGGATTTTGTCCGCGTCTGAGTTTAACCCAATGGGGTTATTGGACCCAGTTTCGTGTAAAAACAGGAGGTGCAGTATGGTTGCGGCAGCAATTACAAATGGGAACAGGAAGTGAAATGCGAAGAACCGTGTTAGTGTTGCATTATCTACTGAAAACCCGCCCCAGATTCATTGGACTAGGACATCGCCCACATATGGCACAGCGGAGAGGAGATTTGTAATTACTGTGGCGCCTCAAAAAGATATTTGGCCCCATGGGAGGACGTAGCCGACGAAGGCTGTCATCATAACAAGAAGTAGAAGGACCACGCCAATATTTCAGGTTTCCTTGTAGAGGTAGGACCCGTAGTACAGGCCTCGGGCAATATGCATATAAATGCAGATAAAGAAGAATGATGCTCCGTTGGCGTGTACATTGCGGATTAGTCAGCCGTAGTTTACGTCTCGGCAAATGTGGACTACCGATGAGAATGCGGTCGAAATGTCTGAGGTGTAGTGCATGGCTAGGAACAGGCCGGTTAGGATTTGGGTAGCTAAGCATAGCCCTAGCAGGGACCCAAAGTTTCATCATGCTGAGATATTGGACGGCGCTGGCAGGTCAACTAGTGCACTGTTAGCAATTTTAATTAGGGGGTGAGTTTTTCGTAGGCTTGCCATGATGGTTCTTGTAGTTGAATAACAACGGTGGTTCTTCAAGTCATTGGTCTCGGTTAAAATCTGAGCAAGAATTATGACCTATCTTATGTTCGTGTTACTAATAGCTTTGGTTGTAGGGCTAGTCGCTGTTGCCTCTAACCCCACACCATATTTTGCTGCGTTTGGTTTGGTGGTCGCAGCTGGAGTTGGGTGCGGGGTCTTGGTTGGCCATGGAGGTTCTTTCCTGTCGTTAGTACTCTTCTTAATCTATCTAGGGGGGATGCTAGTAGTTTTTGCTTATTCTGCAGCCTTAGCTGCTGAGCCCTTCCCAGAAGCCTGAGGCAGCCGCTCCGTTCTGGGGTACGTTTTAATTTATCTGGTGGTAGTCAGTTTGGCAGGGGGACTATTATGGGAGGGCTGATACGAGGGTTCATGGGTAGCGGTGGATGGCCTGAAAGAATTTTCTGCTTTGCGGGGGGATATTAGTGGTGTGGCCGTAATATACTCGTCCGGTGGGGGTTTGCTAGTTTCTTGTGCGTGGGTGTTGCTTTTGACGCTGCTTGTTGTTCTAGAATTGACCCGCGGTTTAAGCCGCGGAGCTCTTCGTGCGGTTTAAAGGAGAATTGGGATCATAGCCAAGACTAGGGTTAGGAGGAAGATGGTAAGATATGTTTTGATCATTCCTCGTGCAACATTGGCTGTGACCTTTGCCACAGTTGTTTGCGTTAGAGCCATACCCTTTGGCCCAATGGTTTCAAGCCATGTCTTGTCAAATTGAGTAGCGGCCGACTGCCCAAGGGTGAGTTTAACTTTTGGGAAAAGGCGGTGAATAGTTGTAGGGAAGAACCCTAGCATGTTTGAAAAGTGGTGGGTTATAATTGTCGGGGTGACTTTTATTTGCTTGCTTGTTAAGCTCGCTAGTTCGATGGCTACTAGAAGCCCCGCAATCGTTACTACAAGGGCCGCTATCTTTAAGATAGCGGGTATTGTCATGACAGGCGCTTTCATGGGGAGGAAGTTCTGTGTAATAAGAAGGCCTGCGACGATGCTTCCTCAGGCAAGCCGTTTAATGGAATTAATCACAAGTGGGTTGTTTTCATTAATTGGGGCTAGGGGGAGGAACCGGGGGGTTCCTATAATTACAAAGTATACCAATCGAAAGCTATACACTGCTGTGAATGAGGTGGCGATTAGTGTAAGAGTCAGGGCCCAGGCGTTAAGATAAGAGGTGTTAAGGGCTTCAATAATTGCGTCCTTAGAGAAGAACCCGGCTAGGAACGGGGTGCCCGTGAGGGCCAGGCTGCCGATGGTGAAGTAGGTTGAGGTGGTGGGCATAATGTTAAACAAACCCCCCATCTTTCGGATGTCTTGCTCGTCATTCAGGCTGTGGATAATTGATCCGGAGCATAGGAATAGTATAGCTTTGAAGAAGGCGTGGGTGGAGATGTGAAGGAACGCCAGTTGGGGCTGGTTGAGGCCAATAGTAACCATTATCAAGCCTAGTTGGCTTGATGTTGAGAAGGCTACAATTTTTTTGATGTCATTTTGGGTCAAGGCGCAGGTGGCTGTAAATAGTGAGGTTAATGCTCCGAGGCAGAGGCATGTTGTTAAAGCCAGAGAATTATCTTCTATGAGGGGATGAAGACGGATCAGGAGGAAGATACCGGCAACAACTATAGTACTTGAGTGAAGTAGGGCAGACACTGGCGTAGGGCCCTCCATGGCAGACGGGAGCCATGGGTGGAGGCCAAATTGGGCTGACTTTCCGGTTGCTGCTAGGATGAGTCCCATTAGGGGAATCGTCATGTCAAAGCCTTCTGACAGAGCAAAAATTTGTTGAATTTCTCAGGAGTTAAGGTTTATCGCAAGTCAAGCTATGGCCATAATTAGTCCGATATCCCCCACTCGGTTATAGATGACAGCCTGGAGGGCTGCTGTATTGGCATCTGCTCGGCCATGTCATCACCCAATAAGGAGGAACGATATAATTCCGACTCCTTCTCACCCAATAAACAATTGAAACATATTGTTAGCTGTAACTAGAATAATTATGGCTACTAAGAATGTGAGGAGGTATTTAAAGAATCGGTCAATGTTAGGATCAGAATGCATGTATCATAGTGCAAACTCTAGAATTGACCAGGTGACGTAAAGAGCAATTGGGACAAAAACTAACGAGTAGTGGTCAAATTTAAAGCTGACATTAATATCAAATGTCTGAGTATTAATTCATTGTCAATTTGTAATAATACCTTCCGTCTTCAGGTTAAGGAATACCGTAAGTGGTAAGAGGCTAACGAAGAATGCGGAGCTAACAGCAGTTTTGGTTATTTCTGCTATACTATGTTTCCCTCGGGTGGGGTTAAATGTAGTAAGTAGTGGGTAAATCAGGATGAAGAAAATGAGGAGGAGGGATGAGTGTACAATTAGTGTCATTTAGCTCACACTTGGAGTTGCACCAAGAGTTTTTGGTTCCTAAGACCAACGGATAGACTATTATCCTTTGAGAGCGCAAGGAAGCCTCGGATTTTAACCGTGGGGGGTAAGGATTAGCAGTACTTACTATTTTCTGTTCTCCCTTGGTGAGTAAGGGGATTTTAACCCCTGTCTTTAGAATCACAATCTAATATTTTGGTTAAACTATACCTACAATAACATCACCCTCACATAAGCTCTGGTTTTGCTACTAGGAGAATAATAGGAGCCAGGTGTAGCGTCACTAATAAGTGTTCCCGAGTGTGAAATGGTTGGAGGCCTACAATATGGTTTGGGGTCGGACCCCGTTGCGATATTAGGAACATATACAGGGAGTAACTGGCTGTAATCAATGTCCCCAGTCCGGTGAGTAGAATTGTTCAGGGGGATCAGCCGAATAGTGTTGTGATAATCATGAGTTCGCCCATTAGGTTGGGGAGAGGGGGTAATGCTAAGTTTGCCAGATTGGCGATGAATCATCACACCGCGGCTAGTGGGAAAATCACTTGTAGTCCTCGGGCAAGAACCATTGTTCGGCTGTGGGTTCGCTCATACGCTGTGTTGGCCAGGCAAAATAGTGCTGAGGATACGAGTCCGTGAGCGATTATTAAAACGATTGCTCCTGAGAATCCTCATGGGGTTTGAATTAGGATGCCCCCCGCTACCAATCCTATATGGCCCACAGACGAGTAGGCAATCAGTGACTTTAGGTCTGTCTGTCGGAGGCAGATTGACCCAGTTATGATAACACCTCAGAGGGCTAAAATAATAAAGGGATAGGCAAGTTCCTTCGATAGAGGGTCTAGAACTACTATTATTCGTATCATGCCGTATCCCCCTAATTTAAGTAGGACTGCTGCTAGGACCATTGATCCTGCTACAGGGGCTTCTACGTGTGCTTTTGGTAGCCAGAGGTGAACTCCATATAAGGGTATCTTAACTAAAAATGCAATCAGGCATCCTGCCCACCAAATTATGTGGCCTCAGGAGTTGAGTTGTATGGGTTGTGAGTATTGAAGCGCCAATATCGATAGGGTGCCCGTAGATTGCTGAAGGAGGAGAAGGGCGACCAGAAGCGGGAGTGAGCCCGCCAGAGTATAAAATAAGAAGTAGGTTCCCGCGTTCAGGCGTTCGGCTTGATTCCCCCATCGGGTAATAATAATAAGGGTTGGAATAGGTGTGGTTTCAAATATAATATAGAACAAAATAATTTCCGTGGCTCCGAAAGCCATAATAAGAAAAGCTTGAAGTGAGGTTAGAAGTATAATATATGAGCGTTGTCGGTTAATAGGTTCAGGGTTAATATGGTTTTGGCTGGCTAGGATCATGAGTGGGAGCAGTCAGCATGAGAGTACTAAGAGAGGGGCCGATAGTGGGTCCGTAGCCAAGTATGTGTTGGAGGAGGTTCATCCGGCCTCAGATGTCCAACTTAACCATACTAGGCTTACGAAAGCAATGAGGAGGCTCTGCATGGCTGCAGTTGTCCACAACCATTTAGGGGAGGCTAGCCAAATTACCGGAAATATTATGATGGTAGGAATTAATACCTTTAACATTGCAGGAGGTTAAGGCTCTGCAGTCGGTCGGTTCCGTGGGTGCGAGCAGTAGCAACCAGAAGTGCCAGGCCCGTGCTAGCTTCACAAGCAGAGAAGGCCAGGAGAAGCATAGGGGCTGTTGAAAATCCGGTGGACTCGAACTGTAGTGTTCACAGCGCTAGTGCAATAAATAGGGATAGTATCATCCCCTCCAAGCACAGAAGCGCGGAGAGGAGGTGGGTTCGGTGGAATGCTAGACCTATTAGGCCTAGAACAAATGCTGAGCTAAAGCTAAAATGTACGGGGGTCATAAGGGGGTTGTGGAGTTGAACCACAATTTTCTGAGCCGAAATCAGAGGTCTTACTTTGGACTAACTCCCTACTCTGCTCATTCTAAGCCGCCCTGGGTTCACTCATAAGTCAGTCCTAGGGTTAATAATACCAGGACTGCTGTTGCTCAGAAGAATGTTTCAGTGGGGTTGTCGAGTTGACCTCCTCATGGCAGAGGGAGGAGGAGGGCAATTTCTAAGTCAAAAAGAAGAAATAAAATTGCTACCAGAAAGAAGCGCAAGGAGAATGGTAGTCGGGCGGACCCCACTGGGTCAAACCCGCATTCGTATGGCGAGAGTTTTTCTGCGTCCGGGGTCATTTGTGGTAGTCAGAAAGCCACGATGGCTAGAATTGAGGATAAGGCTATTGTGATAGTTAAAATGGTAATAACTAAATTCATTATCTCTCCTTGGGGTCTAACCAAGACTGTGTGATTGGAAGTCACTTGTACTAATTTAATACTAGAGAGATATGAGCCTCATCAATAGATAGACACGTAGAGGAATAGTCAAACTACGTCAACAAAGTGTCAGTATCAGGCAGCGGCTTCAAAGCCAAAGTGGTGTTCAGATGTAAAGTGGAACTGGATTTGGCGGAGAAGGCAGACTGCTAGGAAAGTTGATCCGATAATAACATGTAGTCCGTGGAATCCCGTGGCCACGAAAAATGTTGAGCCGTAGACTCCGTCTGCAATCGTGAAAGGTGCTTCATAGTACTCTATGGCTTGGAGTGTGGTGAAGTAGAATCCTAGTAGAATGGTTAGTCCCAAAGATTGAACAGCTTGTTTCCGTTCCCCCTCCATGATGCTGTGGTGAGCTCATGTTACTGTAACTCCTGATGCTAGTAGTACGGCTGTATTAAGGAGTGGAACTTCAAAGGGGTCTAAGGGGGTAACCCCTGTGGGAGGTCAGCAACCCCCTAATTCGGGGGTGGGTGCTAGGCTGGCATGGTAAAAGGCTCAGAAGAACCCAAGGAAAAAGAACACCTCGGAAGTAATAAAAAGAATTATTCCATACCGGAGCCCCTTTTGTACTGGGGGCGTGTGGTGTCCTTGAAAGGTCCCCTCTCGGATAATATCACGTCACCATTGGAATATGGTGAGAAGTAAAAGAATTAATCCTAAAGCTATTAATGTTGTCGAATGGAAGTGGAATCAGATTGCTAAGCCGGATGTTATTAGCAGGGCAGCAATAGCTCCGGTTAGGGGTCATGGGCTGGGGTCAACTATATGATAGGCATGTGCTTGGTGGGCCATTAAACGTTTTCTTGTAGGTATAGCGTTAAAAGAAGTACAAATACGTAGGCTTGGATTATTGCGACTGCAATTTCTAGCAGTGTTAATAGCAGTAGAACAGTAGCAGTTAGCATTGCTACTGCTGGTATTATTGGTAGAAGGACAAATACAGCTGTAGCAATAAGTTGAATGAGTAGGTGGCCCGCGGTGAGATTGGCTGTAAGTCGAACACCTAGGGCTAATGGTCGAATAAATAGGCTGATTGTTTCGATAATAATTAGTACTGGAATTAGTAGGATGGGTGTTCCTTCTGGCAGGAGGTGGCCCAGGGCAACCGTTGGTTGATTTCGTATCCCGATAATCACGGTGGCGAGTCATAATGGTACGGCAAGCCCTATGTTAAGTGATAGTTGTGTTGTGGGTGTAAAGGTGTATGGTAGCAGGCCTACTATGTTTATGGTAATCAAGAAGATCATTAATGAGGCTAATAGTAGTGCCCATTTATGTCCTCCTACATTCAGTGGGAGTATTAGTTGGTTTGTGAATCGATTAATAAATCATCCCTGGATAGTAATAAGTCGGTTATTAACTCATCGGGACAAAGGAGTCGGGTAGCATATTGAGGGTAATACAATTGCGAAGGCAATTAACGGGACCCCAAGATATGAAGGGCTTGCAAATTGATCAAAGAAGCTTACTATCATGGTCAGTTTCAGGATTCAGTTTTGTGTTTTTCAGCACCTACTGAGATTAGTTCATTTGGTGTAACATGGTTCAAGACTTTCGTTGGGATAAGGATTAAGAAGACTAATCAGGAGAATACTAAAATTGCAAATCAAGGGCCGGGGTTCAGTTGTGGCATTTCACTAGAGGTGGTCGGGAGTCACCAATCTTTGGCTTAAAAGGCCAACGCTTTGTCCAATATTTAGCTTCCTAGCGAGGCGTCTTCTAGAATTAAGAGGGATCAGTTTTCGAAGTACACTAGTGGTACTGCTTCAACTACAATTGGTATAAAGCTATGGTTGGCCCCGCAGATTTCGGAGCATTGTCCGTAAAATACCCCGGGACGCGAGGCGATGAAGGCGGTTTGATTAAGTCGTCCTGGGACTGCGTCTATTTTTACGCCCAGAGATGGGACAGTTCAGGAGTGTAGTACGTCTTCAGCAGAAACTAAGACACGGATAGGAGATTCTATTGGGATGATCATTCGATGGTCTGACTCCAGGAGTCGGAATTGTCCAGGGATAAGGTCTTGAGTTGGTACCATATAGGAGTCAAAGGCCAGGTTTTCATAATCTGTGTACTCGTAACTTCAGTACCATTGGTGTCCTACTGCTTTAATTGTTAGGTGGGGGTCATTAATTTCGTCTATAAGATATAGAATGCGTAGGGAGGGGAGGGCAATTAATACCAAAATTACGGCTGGTAGAATGGTCCATACAATTTCGATTTCTTGAGAATCTAAGATATATTTATTAGTAAGTTTAGTAGATACTATTGCAATAATAATATATAACACCAAGGTGCTAATTAGGAACACAATCATTAATGCATGGTCGTGGAAGTGAAGAAGTTCTTCTATAACGGGTGATGCTGCGTCTTGAAATCCCAGTTGCGTCGGGTGTGCCATTAAGTCTTGAGCTTAAGACATGCAGGGGTTTAACCTACAACTTCACCTTGACAAGGTGGAATAATTTACATTTTACTAATGTCTTTATAAGGAAGTGGCAGAGTGGCTATGTGGTTGGCTTGAAACCAGCATACGGGGGTTCAATTCCTCCCTTTCTCGTTAGTTTGATTGAATTTGAACGAATGCTGGTTCTTCAAACGTGTGGTAAGGGGGAGGGCAGCCGTGAAGCCATTCTACGTTTGTCATTGTTAGCTCTACAGATAATACTTCTCGTTTAGCGGCGAAGGCTTCCCATAAAATAAACAGGAACATAATTACAGCCACTAGAGAAATTAGAGACCCGACGGATGACACTGTATTTCATAGGGCATAAGCATCTGGGTAGTCGGAGTACCGTCGTGGTATACCCGCTAGGCCTAGGAAGTGTTGTGGAAAGAATGTAAGGTTTACCCCGATGAATATAACCGCGAAGTGGACTTTTGTTCAGGTGCTATGGAGGGTATACCCACTTAACAGAGGGAATCAGTGCACAAAGGCTGCTATGATAGCAAATACAGCTCCTATCGATAAGACATAGTGGAAGTGAGCAACTACATAATAGGTATCATGAAGTACAATATCGAGTGATGAATTGGATAGAACAATCCCTGTTAGTCCACCAACTGTAAATAAGAAAATGAACCCAAGGGCTCATAGTAGAGGTGTTTCTCACTTGATTGATCCTCCATGAAGGGTGGCCAATCAGCTAAATACTTTTACGCCCGTTGGGATCGCAATAATTATTGTTGCAGACGTAAAGTATGCACGAGTGTCCACGTCTATACCAACAGTAAATATGTGGTGGGCCCACACAATAAAGCCTAGAAGACCAATAGCCATCATGGCTCAAACCATGCCCATATAGCCAAATGGTTCTTTTTTGCCCGAATAATAAGCTACAACATGAGAAATAATTCCGAATCCTGGGAGGATCAGAATATAGACTTCTGGGTGGCCAAAGAATCAGAATAGGTGTTGATAAAGGATGGGGTCTCCCCCTCCCGCCGGGTCAAAGAATGTAGTGTTGAGGTTTCGGTCTGTAAGAAGTATCGTAATTCCGGCGGCCAGGACAGGTAGAGATAGGAGGAGCAGAACAGCTGTTACAAGCACAGATCAGACGAATAAGGGCGTTTGGTATTGGGAGATGGCTGGGGGCTTCATATTGATAGTTGTGGTAATAAAATTGATGGCCCCTAGGATAGACGAAACACCTGCTAAGTGTAGTGAAAAAATTGTAAGGTCTACTGATGCTCCAGCATGGGCCAGATTTCCTGCAAGGGGTGGGTATACCGTTCACCCTGTCCCGGCTCCAGCTTCAACTCCTGAAGAAGCTAACAATAATAGGAACGAGGGTGGTAGTAGTCAGAAACTTATGTTATTTATCCGTGGGAATGCTATGTCTGGGGCCCCAATTATTAGGGGCACGAGTCAGTTTCCGAACCCGCCGATAAGAATTGGCATTACTATAAAGAAGATTATTACGAAGGCGTGGGCAGTGACGATAACATTATAAATTTGGTCATCACCTAGAAGTGAGCCGGGCTGGCTTAGTTCAGCCCGGATAAGGAGGCTTAAAGCGGTTCCCACTATTCCGGCTCAGGCACCAAATACAAGATAAAGGGTGCCAATGTCTTTGTGGTTGGTAGAGAAGAATCAGCGTGTGATTGCCACAGGTAGGGTAGCCGAGCGTTTAGGCGGTGGGTTGTAGCCCCGAAGACAGAGGTTTAAGTCCTCTTCCTATCAGCCCAGTGGTGAGAACACATTGGATTGCAAATCCGAAGACGTAGATTAATACTCTGCCGGGGCTTTTCCCGCCTTACTGAAGGCGACGGCGGGAAAAGTAGATGGATGCTCGCTGGCTTGAGCGCTTAGCTGTTAACTAAGAGTTTGTAGGATCGAGGCCTTCCCATCTAGTAAGGCCTTAGCTTAATAAAAGTGTCTGATTTGCAATCAGAGGACGCAAGTTAATGTCTTGTAGGCCTTATCAGGGGCTAGAAGATTCTCACTTCTACTTAAAGCTTTGAAGGCTCTTGGTCTAATGTTATCCTAAGCCCCTAGGTGGTTAATACAAGAACGGCTGGGGTTACGGGCAGCAATGCTAGGGCAGTGATGGTGAAAATGGCAAGGGGGAGCGAGGCCTGCGTCGTATGGGCTCGCCAGGGGGTGGTTGAGGTGATCGTATTAGGAGAGATGGTGAGGGCCATCGCGTAGCACAGTCGCAAATAGAAGTACAGGCTAATTAGCGCGGCGAGGGCTATGATTGTGGCGACAATAGGAAGGTCCTGTTTACTAAGCTCTTGCAGAATCATTCACTTTGGCATAAATCCCGTGAGTGGGGGGAGGCCACCCAGGGAGAGTATAACAAGGGCAGCTGCCGACGCCATTACGGGGCTTTTCGATCAGGTTGTTGCGAGTGTGCTGACCTTAGTCGCTAGCAGTATCTTCAGGGTGAGGAATGCTGCTGAGGTCATGGCAACATATGTTCCTAGGGCAAGCAAGGTAAGGTGGGGAGCGTACTGGATCACAATTATTATTCAGCCCATATGGGCGATTGAAGAGTATGCCAGAATCTTACGTAGCTGGGTTTGGTTTAGCCCGCCCCAACCGCCTACCAATGTGGACATAACTCCTGGCGTTGTGAGCAGTAGGGAGTCAATAGTTTGTGCCACTTGAACAATTAGTGCAAGCGGGGCAAGCTTTCGCCAGGTGGATAGAATCAGACCTGTCAGCAAGTCCAACCCTTGTAGGACCTCTAGCATTCAAAAGTGTATTGGTGCTAGCCCAATCTTGAGTGCGAGGGCGGCTGCGAATATTGTGCTGGCAATGGGGCTCGAGAGATTATTGATGGCCCACTCGCCTGTTATTCAGGCGTTAGTTGTGCTTGCAAATAGGATTATAGCTGCTGCAGTGGCTTGAGTTAAGAAGTATTTTGTAGTCGCTTCTACCGCCCGGGGGTGGTGGTGCTGTGCTATGAGAGGGGTAATTGCTAGCGTATTAATTTCCAAGCCCATTCAGGCCAGGAGCCAGTGAGAGCTGGCAAAAGTCAAGGTGGTCCCTAGCCCCAGGCTAGAGAGCAAAGCTATAAGTACGTATGGGTTCATTGGTGGGGGAAGGAGTTTAACCGTCATGTTCGGGGTATGGGCCCGAAAGCTTCGTTAGCTGACCCCGCCCATAGAAAGTGGTGTAAAGGAAGCACCAAGAGTTTTGATCTCTTGAGTATGGGTTCAATTCCCTTCTTTCTAGGAACTGAGGGGATTCTAACCCCCGTAAATCACTCTATCAAAGTGGCCCTTAGGTGCTCAGGCACAATTCCTTTACTATAGTTGTGGGGGGAGTCCTGCTAGTGCAATGGGCAGGGCAGCATGCCACAATACGAAGGCAAGTGTAACGGGAAGAAAATTCTTTCATACAAGGTGTATAAGCTGATCGTATCGGAATCGTGGGTATGAGGCTCGCACCCATAAAAATACGATGGACAGGAGTGCAGCTTTAGTTATAAGGTTGATAGTTGTAAGTTCGGGGGCGCTGGGGATGTGCGAGGCGCCTAGGAAGAGTACGGCTGAAAGAGTATTTATTAGGAGGATGTTAGCGTACTCGGCCAAGAAAAATAGCGCAAAGGGGCCGCCCGCGTATTCTACGTTAAATCCAGAAACTAATTCTGACTCCCCTTCGGTGAGGTCAAAGGGGGACCGGTTGGTTTCAGCTAGTGTTGAAATATATCATATTGCTGCCAAGGGTCAGGCGGGGATAAATAGTCAAATGCTTTCTTGGGCGGAATTAAAGGTCTGCAGGGTATACCCACCTGAAAAAATAATTGTGGAGAGGAGGATCAGTCCCAGGCTCACTTCATAAGAGATTGTTTGGGCTACCGCCCGGAGGGCCCCAATAAGTGCATACTTCGAATTTGAGGCTCAGCCTGACCCAAGGATGGAGTACACTGCAAGGCTTGATAGGGCTAGAATAAATAAGATTCCTAGGTTAAGGTCCGTGATTGGAAGGGGCATGGGCATAGGTGCTCATAGGGTCATGGCTAGAGTTAGGGCAAGTATGGGGGTGGCTAGGAATAAAAATGGGGATGATGCGGATGGGCGAATGGGCTCCTTGATGAAGAGCTTGACTCCATCGGCGATAGGCTGTAGTAGTCCGTAGGGGCCTACAATATTTGGTCCTTTCCGCAGTTGTATATATCCTAGTACTTTTCGTTCAATTAATGTTAGGAAGGCCACTGCCAGTAGCACAGGTACGATGTAGGCGAGGGGGTTGATCAGGTGAGTAATTAAGATGTTCATCATGAACTGGGAAGAGGATTTGAACCTCTGGTTAAAAGGGCTTAGGCCTTTCGCAATTTACCATGCTCTGCCACCCCAGTATGTCCTTATTTCGGCCAGCTGGGGTTTTGGCCCTCCCTTTACTTTATTTATTTGTTTTCATAAATTAGGGGTGGGGCGTACCTCAAGCATGGGCCCCCCTTCTTCGATCCTTTCGTACTAGAAGAAGTAGCGTTACAGATAGAAACTGACCTGGATTACTCCGGTCTGAACTCAGATCACGTAGGACTTTAATCGTTGAACAAACGAACCCTTAATAGCGGCTGCACCATTAGGATGTCCTGATCCAACATCGAGGTCGTAAACCCCCTCGTCGATATGGACTCTGGGAGAGGATTGCGCTGTTATCCCTAGGGTAACTTGGTTCGTTGATCGGCTTTGTTAGCCGGATCATGATTGGTCAGATGTTCTGTGGCCTAGAGATGTCTCTCTTGGCTTTAGGATGCTTTCCCAGTCCACCTGGAGGCTTTTCTTTCCTCCGTGGTCGCCCCAACCGAAGGTAAAAATGTCATTTTCCACAAAGTTTTTACTTTTTATCAAGTTGCTTGACGTGGTTGATTCTTGTACCTTAAGCTCCAAAGGGTCTTCTCGTCTTGTATTATTACACCCGCTTCTGCACGGGTAGATCAATTTCACTGACTGGAGGGGGGAGACAGTTAAGCCCTCGTTTAGCCATTCATACAGGTCTCTATTTAAGAGACAAGTGATTGCGCTACCTTTGCACGGTCAAAATACCGCGGCCGTTGAACTTGTAGTCACTGGGCAGGCTGGACCTCCTATACTTGGTTGTGTTGCAGGAGGCGATGTTTTTGGTAAACAGGCGAGGCTTGTGTTTGCCGAGTTCCTTCCCCTTCTTTTAGTCTTTCCATTAACAGCACACCAGTGTGGGGGTAACGATAGGTCGGTTGTGGGTTCTTCCTGGTTTTATTGTAGTCCACATTGCTCTCTTGGGTTGAGTTCGTTAATTGCCAATGGTTAGTCCGGTTTGGCTTACACTTGTGCTTGGAGAAGGGCTTGCCTTCTTGTTACTCATTTTAGCATAGTCTCTCCCATGTGGGCATGGGCTGGCCTAATAATATTAGGGGAGTAAGATTTCTTGTCGGAATAATAAACTTATTTCTGTCTGAGCTTTAACGCTTTCTGTTTAGATGGCTGCCTTTAGGCCCACTAGAACAGGATGTCTTATGTATTATGATCTTTATCCTCCTGGAAAGGTTGTGTCCTTTGTTAAAGGGGCTGTACCCCCTTCAACTAACTCTCGTATGTTTCCCTCTAGTATCCTCTTACTTTTTGATTCGGGGAGAACGAGGCTGAACTTCTATTCATTTCTTAGGCAACCAGCTATCACCAAGTTCGGTAGGTTTGTCACCTCTACCCGGAGCTCTTCCCACTCTTTTGCCACAGAGACGGGTTGGCCCTTAATAGGCTGTCTCGGGGTAGCTCACTTGGTTTCGGGGTTTCAAACTAAAGGTCTCTTTGCTTGGGTATACTGGCTAAATCATGATGCGAAAGGTACAAGATTTAATCTTTGCTTTTTAGTGCTTATATAAGTTATTTCACTTCTCTTTCAGCTTTCCCTTGCGGTACTTTTTCTATTGCTCCAGGTGTAACCTTTTCTGTCGCCCATACTAAGGTAAAAAAATGATTTAATTTTTGGCGTTAGGCTTATTTTGTTTTATTTACATTGTTTAATTATTGGGTGATTGGGCTAGCTGTTTGGCTCAGGGCGATCCAACTTGCATGGATGTCTTCTCGGTGTAAGTGAGATGCTTGACTAACTCAGCCACGCCCTGGGGTTTTTCCAAGTGCACCTTCCGGTACACTTACCGTGTTACGACTTGCCTCCCCTTGTCAGTGCTATTGTGTTAGTTATCTTCGGTGCGTTTTGACGGGGGAGAGTGACGGGCGGTGTGTACGCGTCTCAGAGCCGGGTTCAAAGGGACACTCTATTTCCCTTTTACTACTAAATCCTCCTTCAAGCACTGTTTCATAGTGCGTATTCGTAATATTCTGCGGTAGAAAATGTAGCCCATTTCTTCCCACCTCATGCGCTACACCTCGACCTGACGTTCTGGGCTGTGCCCATCTTGCTTACTTTGTACCCTTCACAGGGTAAGCTGACGACGGCGGTATATAGGCTGGGTTGACTAGAAGTGGTGAGGTTAGACGGGGGTTATCGGTTCTAGAACAGGCTCCTCTAGGGGGGTCTGAGACACCGTCAGGTCCTTTGGGTTTTAAGCTAATGCTCGTAGTACCCTGGCGGGCATCTTATTGTACTTTGATGCCTAAGTTTACGGCTGAGCATAGTGGGGTATCTAATCCCAGTTTGTTCCTCAGCTCTCGTGGGGTCAGGCGGGTTATTAAAGCTACTTTCGTATATAGGACTTCAGGCACCCAGAAGCGTATGACGGCCAAGGGGCCATTTGGCTTTAAATCTTGTATATCCTTAACCACCCTTTACGCCGTTAAAATATCAACTAGGGCCTCTCGTCTAACCGCGGTGGCTGGCACGAGTTTTACCGGCCCTACATAACACTAACTGAGTCAAGCTTTCACTTATGGCTTAATATTTATCACTGCTGAGTACCCTTGGGGGTGTGGCTTGGCTAGGCGTCTTGGGCTAATACTTGTGCCTGATGCCCGCCCCTCGTCCCCGGGGAGGGGGATTAAGGGCATACTCACTGGGTTGCGGAGACTTGCATGTGTAAGTCGGGTTAGAGCTGATAATAAGGTCGGGACCATGCCTTTGTGCACGCGGAGTTTCTTAGGTCTCATCTTAGCATCTTCAGTGCTATGCTTTATATTAAGCTACGCTAGC